CGTTATGTATGGATGATGAGATTCCATTGATACAGAGCCAATTCCAATAGACTTATTGAACGTTCCCATTGGCGTGCATCCAGCAGGAATTGAACCTACGAATTTGCCAATTATGAGTTGGGCGCTTTAACCATTCAGCCATGGATGCTTAACAGGGCTCATCGTACATCGTGAATAACCAAATTCCAATTGAAATGAAATCTTTAGGAGGAATCAATGAAAATCTTTAGGAGGAATCAATGAAACGACATCAATTCAAATCCTGGATCTTCGAATTGAGAGAGATATTGAGAGAGATCAAAAATTCTCACTATTTCTTAGATTCATGGATCAAATTCGATTCAGTGGGATCTTTCACTCACATTTTTTTCCACCAAGAACGTTTTATGAAACTCTTTGACCCCCGAATTTGGAGTATCCTACTTTCACGTGATTCACAGGGTTCAACAAGCAATCGATATTTCATGATCAAAGGTGTAGTACTGCTTGTAGTAGCGGTCCTTATATCTCGTATTAACAATCAAAAGATGGTCGAAAGAAAAAATCTCTATTTGATGGGGCTTCTTCCTATACCTATGAATTCCATTGGACCCAGAAATGAGACATTGGAAGAATCTTTTTGGTCTTCCAATATCAATAGGTTGATTGTTTCGCTCCTGTATCTTCCAAAAGAGAAAAAGATTTCTGAGAGTTGTTTCATGGATCCGCAAGAGAGTACTTGGGTTCTCCCAATAAATAAAAAGTGTATCGTGCCTGAATCGAACCGGGGTTCGCAGTGGTGGAGGAACCGGATCGGAAAAAAGAGGGATTCTAGTTGTAAGATAGCTAATGAAACCGTAGCTGGAATTGAGATCTCATTCAAAGAGAAAGATAGCAAATATCTGGGGTTTCTTTTTTTATCCTATACGGATGATCCGATCCGCAAGGACCATGATTGGGAATTGTTTGATCGTCTTTCTCCGAGGAAGAAGCGAAACATAATCAACTTGAATTCGGGACAGCTATTCGAAATCTTAGGGAAAGACTTGATTTGTTATCTCATGTCTGCTTTTCGTGAAAAACGACCAATTGAAGGGGAGGGTTTCTTCAAACAACAAGGAGCTGAGGCAACTATTCAATCAAATGATATTGAGCATGTTTCCCATCTCTTCTCGAGAAACAAGTGGGGTATTTCTTTGCAAAATTGTGCTCAATTTCATATGTGGCAATTCCGACAAGATCTCTTCGTTAGTTGGGGGAAGAATCAGCACGAATCGGATTTTTTGAGGAACGTATCGAGAGAGAATTGGATTTGGTTAGACAATGTGTGGTTGGTAAACAAGGATCGGTTTTTTAGCAGGGTACGGAATGTATTGTCAAATATTCAATATGATTCCACAAGATCTATTTTCGTTCAAGTAACGGATTCTAGCCAATCGAAAGGATCTTCTGATCAATTCAGAGATCTTTTCGATTCCATTAGAAATGAGGATTCAGAATATCACACATTGATCGATCAAACAGAGATTCAGCAACTAAAAGAAAGATCGATTCTTTGGGATCCTTCCTTTCTTCAAACGGAACGAACAGAGATAGAATCAGATCGATTCCCGAAATGCCTTTTTGGATCTTCCTCAATGTCCCGGCTATTCACGAAACGTGAGAAGCAGATGAATAATCATCTGCTTCCGAAAGAAATCGAAGAATTTCTTGGGAATCCTACAAGATCAATTCGTTCTTTTTTCTCTGACAGATGGTCAGAACTTCATCTGGGTTCGAATCCTACCGAGAGGTCCACTAGAGATCAGAAATTTTGGAAGAAAAAACAAGATGTTTCTTTTGTCCCTTTCAGGCGATCGGAAAATAAAGAAATGGTTGATATATTCAAGATAATTACGTATTTACAAAATACCGTCTCAATTCATCCTATTTCATCAGATCCGGGATGTGATATGGTTCCGAAGGATGAACCAGATATGGACAGTTCCAATAAGATTTCATTCTTGAACAAAAATCCATTTTTGGATTTCTTTCATCTATTCCATGACCGGAACAAAGGGGGATACACGTTACACCACGATTTTGAATCAGAAGAGAGATTTCAAGAAATGGCAGATCTATTCACTCTATCAATAACCGAGCCGGATCTGGTGTATCATAGGGGATTTGCTTTTTCTTCGGTCCGGATCCACTGCGGGAATGATTTGGAAGATCCAAAACGAAAAACAGCGGTATTTGCTAGCAACAACATCATGGAGGCAGTCAATCAATATAGATTGATCCGAAATCTGATTCAAATCCAATATAGCACCTATGGGTACATAAGAAATGTATCGAATCGATTCTTTTTAATGAATAGATCCGATCGCAACTTCGAATATGGAATTCAAAGGGATCAAATAGGAAATGATACTCTGAATCATATAACTATAATGAAAATGAAATATACGATCAACCAACATTTATCGAATTTGAAAAAGAGTCAGAAGAAATGGTTTGATCCTCTTATTTCTCGAACCGA